AACAATAAAATATATTGACATGAGGAGGAACATATTTACTAGTTATATCATCAGCAATCGCTTGAATCTCGAGACGTTCTTCGAACCAATCATAAACTTTATTGAGATAGGTAACCTAAGATGACTCCCCCTCTCAGAACCGTATATGAGAATTTCTTCTCGTACAGCTCAAACAGAAACACCAAAATACTAGTTGAAACGGATATATGGAATAAAAAACGTTTTAATTCTATGACTCAAGAATCCATTCTGAGGATGACAAGAGAAAACGAAAAAAGAAAAATCCGAACACTATTCTTTGTCTTTGTGGTTATAATGCTAAAATATCAAGTCGGCTCATTAATCTTTTAATCTTAATTATTATAGGCCTCTTAAATCTTCTATTTCCCTTAACTATTTTTATTTTTCTTAATTTAGTATTTCTTTTTATTTGTATGTAATACCACCTTAATGTTGTTTTTTTTTATTGATTGATAGGAATTTTCTTGTTAAGATCCTATAAATCGACTGAAACCTCAGATTCATACTAGAACCACGATGATTCAATAAAATCTTCAAACTAAGCCCAAAGATTGCATGAGTCAAAACCGTTGTATCATCGCTTATTTAATATAATAATGACTAAAAATCCAAAAAAAAAAATTGATCAAAAGTAAGAAAGAATGAATATACAAAGAGTTTGAAAAAAGAAAAATCTTTCAATTTATACTCTCTAACTCTAATCTCTAATTCTTTGAAATTTTTTGTTGTAGTCCGGTCGCGGGATCTCTCTCTCTATATTAAATATGAATCATAGTTGGACTAATTCGTAATCTATTTCATATATTCCGTGCTCCAAATACTCGAATAAATACCTGACGAGGTAAAAACCCCATCTCTATCAAGATGACAGACCCATCCTCTGTACTATCAATAGGATCCATTATAACAAGCCGCACACTCATATTCCAAAAATACAGAAAGAAATAAATTCCACGATCGAACTACCAAAATAGAATAGGGATGGGCTAAAAAAATCCGAGATCCAAACGCTTCGCTTTGTATTGAAAAACGAGGACTTCACTATTCTTGTAAATTAAATCTAATTCATTGAAATTCCATCCAATAAAACAGAAGAATTATAAATCTCCAAAATAATAGATAAGAATATCGCAAATAAAGCCATTGCGACACCCATCAAAGGAGTAGTCCCCCATCCCGGAGCTACTTTACCATATTCCGAATTCAACGGTTTCAATAAAGTCCCTACAAAAGTTCGTCTTGGACCAGACTTAGAACTGCCCTCAATGCTTTGTGTAGCCATAAGTACTATTTTTATTTTATTTTGTATTAATTAAGATCTGTTGACTTTGTATAGCATTCTGTTGTAAATAAATTACCATAGATCCATCGCGGTCTTGTCTTGAAATAGATAATAATGGAAACAGCAACCCTAGTCGCCATCTCTATATCTGGTTTACTTGTAAGTTTTACGGGGTATGCCTTATATACTGCTTTTGGGCAACCCTCTCAACAACTAAGGGATCCCTTCGAAGAACACGGGGACTAGTTGAAGGAAAGAGCTTCAAAATCTTAGGAAGCTCTTTCCTTCAACTAAGATAATGAAAAATAACTAAGATGATGAAAAATCATTTCATCTTTTTAGTTGGAACTTTAGGCGGTTCTCGAAAAAAGATAGCGAAAAAAATTATTCCTAAAGTCGAAACTAAGAGAAATGTATAAACCAATGCTTCCATAGATTCGATTGTGGTTTACAATTATAACTTCCATACCTGTTTATTTTGGATCACCCTCCAGCTAAAAAAAAAAGAGCAAGATTCAAAGAAAGGGTGGCAATTCAAATTAAAATATCGTCGGTACCTTCTTTCAAATAAAAAACAATAGAGGAGAGGTGAAAAGTAAGAGATCAATGGTGTATCAAACTACTTGTCTTCTTGTAGTTGGATCCCCCAGTTTCTGGAATGCTCCAAATTCAACTTGAGCGTCTAAATCTGGATCAATCCCAGCAAAAACATCTCTGAACAAAGTTCGAGCACCATGCCAGATGTGTCCGAAGAAGAAGAGCAGAGCAAATGAAGCATGCCCAAAAGTAAACCAACCCCTTGGACTGCTCCTAAAAACACCATCGGATTTCAAAGTAGCACGATCTAATTCAAAAATTTCACCCAATTGAGCGCGTCTAGCATATTTTTTCACAGTGGCAGGATCGCTATAACTGACCCCATTTAGTTCGCCACCATAGAACTCAACAGTTACACCTACTTGTTCGACACTATACTTCGACTCTGCCCTTCGAAAAGGAACATCAGCTCGAACAATTCCGTCTCCGTCTACCAAAACAACCGGAAATGTTTCAAAAAAAGTAGGCATGCGGCGTACAAAAAGTTCACGCCCTTCTTTATCTTTAAAGATAGGATGTCCTAACCACCCAACAGCTATCCCGTCCCCATTGTCCATTGAGCCTGCTCTGAACAATCCGCCCTTTGCCGGATTATTGCCGATGTAATCATAAAAAGCTAATTTTTCAGGAATTTTAGACCAAGCTTCAGATAAACTTTGATTTTCGGCTAGCCCAGCACCAACTCTTCGATATATTTCTTGCTGGAAGTATCCTTGATCCCATTGATAACGAGTCGGACCAAATAATTCAATCGGGGTAGTTGCTGAACCATACCACATAGTTCCAGCAACAACAAAGGCTGCAAAAAAGACAGCAGCGATACTACTGGAAAGGACGGTTTCAATATTTCCCATACGTAATCCTTTGTATAGACGTTGAGGCGGACGGACACTAAGATGGAATAGGCCCGCTAATATGCCTAATGTCCCTGCTGCAATATGATGAGAGGCTATTCCGCCCGGAACAAAAGGATCAAAACCTTCCACACCCCATGCCGGACTGACAGATTGTACCCTTCCGGTAAGTCCATAAGGGTCGGACACCCATATTCCAGGACCGTACAATCCGGTCACATGAAAAGCGCCAAACCCAAAACAAGCCACCCCCGAGAGAAATAAATGAATTCCAAAGATCTTGGGCAAGTCCAAAGAAGGTTTTCCCGTACGTTCATCACAAAATATTTCTAGATCCCAATACACCCAATGCCAGATAGCTGCCAAGAAGCACAAGCCAGAAAACACAATATGAGCTCCAGCCACACCTTCATAACTCCAAATACCCGGATTCGTTACGGTTCCTCCAGTGATACTCCAACCGCCCCATGAATTGGTTATCCCTAAACGAGTCATGAAAGGTATAACGAACATGCCTTGTCTCCACATTGGGTCGAGAACAGGATCGGAGGGATCAAAAACTGCTAATTCATATAGAGCCATCGAGCCGGCCCAACCAGCAACCAAAGCTGTATGCATTATATGGACAGACAGCAAACGACCGGGATCATTCAATACAACAGTATGAACACGATACCAAGGCAAACCCATGGAAATACCCCTTTATCAACGAAAAATAGACACTATGTAACTTTATTGCACTGAAAAAACTATGTTATATATTTCCACTTTTCAGTGGATTATCTCGGGGAAAGGATTACTATTTTTATTTTAGTAATATTTTAGTAATAATGTAAGAATTCGGTTTGTAAGAAACAAGGGAAGCAGATCTATTCTATACCCGATAAGTAACAATACGCAATGGCAGGGTTGGCCATCTATCTTTATCTATGAGCGAATGCATACATATTTGTTCATCATTCAAAGGGCCTAATCGTATTTGTAAGAATTTGACTTTTTAAGTTTGTCTCCCTTTACTTTATTTAAGATTTAGTTTTTTTATGAACTTATCGAATCTAAACATAAAATATGATAAAGCCCAATCTTATTAACACTTTATGAAAAAAAAAATTCATTGTTACGCTTTCACATCAAAGTGATGAATTAGAGTATTTCATTTTTTTTTCATTAAATGCCTATTGGTGTTCCAAAAGTTCCTTTTCGAAATCCTGGAGAGGACGATTCAATTTGGATTGACATATAGTGCGACTTGTCAGATATATTGGGTCATATGGGATTTTCCCGTTCTCCCCCCCGATCGGGATATACTCTGTTTCGCCCAAGAAAGATTGATTAAATCTAAATCATCAAAAATTGGGAGCGTGAAATAAAATTAAGTGCAATTGCTTTCCTTTTTGGGGTATACAGATTAATATTATCCAATTTAGAATAATTTATGGTTGGCTTGCTTGTTTGGACCAATAAAATGAAGTATCCAGGCTTCGTTTAGAAAAAACCAATCAGTAAAGTAATATATCGAGCATTACTACTTGTATCCTATTCTATTTAATTTCGAATTTATAAGTAGATAAGTTAATAAGTTATTAAGTAGATAAGTAGAAGTAATATCAAATTGATAATCATAATCAATGGAATAATATGATGAATACATTAAATATTCGGCGTAAAGCATGAAATGAAAAAAAAGTGTAGCAAAAGGGTGTGGTATGGGGACATTTGCCTTGCCCTATATGTGCAAATCAAAATCGGGCGGATCTTTACTCGGAGTAGAGCGCAAACCTAAAAGAATTGAATAAGACCCTTCGGGAACAAGAAAATGGCATCACGATTTGAATTGGATCGCGATGAAAAATACATCAATGATGAAGTTAGTTTGATAAGTTTAATGAATTCTTTTTTAGATGTAAACACATCAAAACTCATCTTTCTTGAAAAATGGAAGAAAAGCCCTCCGTTAGAATAGAAGTTAGACAGAACTCACTAGCAAAAAGGGGGGGGGCTGGAATCTACACATTGATTCTTTTTTTTTTTCGCGATTTATTTGGTGAACCGTATGCATCAAAAGGTGCATGTACGGTTTATAGGGGGTAGTTTTTTATCCTAATCAATCGACTTTATCGAGAAAGATTACTGTTTTTAGGTCAAGATGTTGATAGCGAGATTTCGAATCAACTTATCGGTCTTATGGTATATCTCAGTATAGAGAGTGAGACCAAAGATTTGTATTTATTTATAAACTCTCCCGGCGGATGGGTAATACCCGGAATAGCTATTTATGATACTATGCAATTCGTGCGACCGGATGTACAGACAGTATGCATGGGATTAGCCGCTTCAATGGGATCTTTTATCCTGGTCGGAGGACAAATTACCAAACGTCTAGCATTCCCTCACGCTCGGCGCCAATGGGTTTTTATTTGAAAGAAAACTATGCCTTCGCCGTCTGAACTATGAATATTAAGTAATAATAGCATGGCATTTCGAATTCGATATAAGAAAATTTTTTTCTTGTTTTTTAAAACGGTAGATTATGTATCGAAAGATTAGTATGAGATATAGGGATATTTACGATTTTATCTTATCTATCGGGATCTATTTCAGCGTCACAAACTTTTTTGTTTTCACGCCCGGGAACTCTTAACACATTTATGTTATGAAAGAGTACGAAAAAAAAAAATTATATTATTTTTTTATTTGCATTTGAAAAAAGAAACTTTGGGATTGCTAAATCGCCCATGAAATAAAGCAACGGAACCACCATAGTATTTTTTTAACTCCTAAAAAAAAGAAGGGCGGTTATTGTATTATTTACCGATCTAGGCATGAGAAATGAAATATTCTCTGTTTTTATTCAATGAAAGGTAAAAGTCAATTCTATTGTGGAGCCGTATGCAATGCGCAAACAATGCCTGTACGGTTGTTCAATTTTATCTTTTTTTTTTTTCTTATTATTCGTTATCTCTTCTCTTTCTCGTCACCGTATCAGCCGAGATAGAGTAACCATCGATTATCTTATATCCTCAGGGTAATGATTCATCAACCTATTGCTGGTTTTTATGAAGCACAAGCAAGAGAATTTGTCCTGGAAGCGGAAGAACTACTGAAACTTCGCGAAATCCTGACAAGGGTTTATGCACAAAGAACGGGTAAACCCTTATGGGTTGTATCCGAAGACATGGAACGAGATGTTTTTATGTCAGCCACAGAAGCCCAAGCTTATGGAATTGTTGATCTTGTAGCAGTTGCCTAAAAAATAGCAGGAATTTTATGCAATCGCAGTTTGCGATTTTATTTATTATTTTTATTCTTTTCTTTTTTTAACTATTAATATAGAAAATTAATATAGAAAATAAATAACTCATAATCGTCCGGTTAGGATCGATCTAAACCAGCCCATTATGCATACGATTCAACATGCCAACTATTAAACAACTTATTAGAAACACAAGACAGCCAATCAGAAATGTCACCAAATCCCCCGCACTTGGGGGATGCCCTCAGCGCCGAGGAACATGTACTCGGGTGTATGTGCGACTCGTTCAGATCATGGGTTCGGATAAGATAAAATAAAGGAAACCATTTTTCCGCTATCCGTGAGCAGTACGGATGAATAGGATAGAATAGAAGAAAGCCCTTCGCTATCTAAAAAAAACATTTATCATACCCCTCTCTTGTGTATCAAATTTATGGTTTCCATTGGTGCATTAATCACCTCCATTTTCAATTTAAAATGAGAAAGAATTCCCATTGGTAGCAAATGATTAGTCGTTAAGCAGGGGAAATCTTATTTAAATTTAAATTAAAATAAAAAAAGGCCGAAAGTTATGCCCCTACTCTTGCAAGAACGGACTAACAGGGTCAGCCAATCCGCTAATTTTCATAATTAAATACCGTTACTGTATAGATAGATCTCGTTGTGAAAGAACTATTACTGGAGAATTCATGAGTAGAGCTAAAAAGTATGAACTGTACAAGTTAGCAATAGCATTGATTAAATGATTAAATGAGGAAAGGGGCTCCGGTGTATAGAGCAGACCTCACCGTTTAAGAAATAACCATAGAAACGATGGAACCCACTCATTTTTTAGCTATTTCTAGTTATTACTTTTTTATTCGGTTTTTGTTTGATACCCAATATCAATACAATTTTTTTTTCTTTCTCTTTTTCTAGGCGAAATACCTAGAAAAAAAAAAAAGAACAAATCGTGGTTGGGAAGGTTATAGTAGCAAAAGCCGTTGGAATTATTATTTTATACATTGGCAGAATCCGTTTTGTTAATATAGAAGGAAGAAAACGAATAACTGAAAGAAAAGAAATTTATTAGTTATTCATCAAAGTTTCGTTTATTCAATGACCAGAATTAGACGAGGATATATAGCGCGGAAGCGTAGAACAAAAATTCGTTTATTCACATCAAGTTTTCGAGGGGCGCATTCAAGACTTACTCGAACTATTATTCAACAAAAAATAAGAGCTTTGGTTTCGGCCCATCGGGATAGAGATAAGCACAAAAGAAATTTTCGTCGTTTATGGGTCACTCGGATAAATGCAGTAATTCGCGAAAGCGCGGTATCCTATAGTTATAGTAGATTCATAAACAATCTGTCCAAGAGACAGTTGCTTCTTAATCGTAAAATACTTGCGCAACTAGCTATATTAAATAGGAATTGTCTTTATATGATTTCGACTGACATTAGAAAATAAGGAAAGTAGAAGGAGTACATCGGGATGTTTTACATACACGTTATTTCCGGGAGAATGAATTCCGAGAAGGTAGAATAGAAATTAATATGATAAAATAAGAGAATATGATCAGGTAGCCAAACTGAGTAAAAACTTGAATTTAGATAAAAAAAACGATTTTTTTTTCCAATTCGTTTTTTTCTTACAAGACGACGACAATCAAATCTAGATTTTCAGATTTTTCGAACAAAATATCAATTTAATTTGAGCTCGGATTCGAATTTTGATTTTGATTCAATTGAAGAGTAACCCTATTTTTTTCTAGTTCTAAGACCAGAAGTGCGAGCGACCAATTCGTTTTTTTCAAAATGTTTTTCATTATTAAGAAAAGGTAACAAAGATAAAATACGGGCTTGCTTTATAGCAATAGTAATTAATCGTTGTTGTTTTAAAGTTAATCTATTTACCCGCCTAGATAATATTTTTCCTTGTTCACTAATAAATCGAGTAATTAAACTTATATTTCTATAATCAATTCGATCCCCCGATTGGATCGGGGGCAAACGCCTACGAGGCGGTCGCTTGGACTTAAAAAAAAGTCGCTTGGATTTATCCATGGTTTGTTTAGTCCTTATTTTGAAAATCCTATTTCTTATAATTCTAAATCATTATCATTTTTGATCCGATCAAGTAAAATAAATAGGATTTTCCTTCTTTCTTGTTTATATTTCAATATAGAATTTACAATATTGAAATTCTTTACAATATTCAATTTATTAAAATTGTATATACAATTTTATAAATAGATTTTATCTTCCCATATTATATCCTAATAGGATATTTTTTGTTAATATATCATTTTTCATCTTCCCTGTAAAGCCGCTATCGTTTCCGTCTATTTCTTTATCTCCCCATGAATTGTATGCTTGGAACAATAGGGACAGAATTTTCTCAATTCCAATCGATTAGGCGTATTGTGTCGATTCTTTTGAGTACTATATCTGGAAATGCCTCTTGGTTTCTTATTAACATTGTTTCGAACACAATCGGTACATTCCAAAATAATTCTTACTCGGACATCTTTACCCTTGGCCATGAGCCCCTCCCTCGCCTTGGTTTTTTATTTACTCAACGCTTCGATTTTCCGATCTGAAGAGAAGAAGAGCGGAATAAAAAAAAATCGAAGTTGCTAGCTCGAAATCAAATCCAGAAATAAAATTATAAAAAATTTCATTGCAACCCAATATCCTAATAAAAAAAAAGTAATAAAATAATAAAATAATAAGTAATACAATGCTTTGAAAATATATTTAAATTAGAAGTTTAGTACAGTATTTCATTTAAACATCGTATATGATACTCTCGCCCTAGCTACATTTTTATTTCCGTTTTCTTAATTGACGTTAATTTACTTGAAGACAGGGCCCGCACTCTGAATTTTGCTGCGGTTGAATAAACTTTCTTTTATTCTATATTTTTTTTTATTTATAAAAAAAAATATAGAATAATTTTTATAAAAATAAAGAAGAGGAGGTAGCAGTCACAGATATTTAATTGTATCTTTAATCTTCTCCACACCCCCCGTTATTGTTATGTTAATAAAATAACTAGAATGAAAAAAACGGGAATGTCAACGCATCCGGGAAAAAGCGATTGATCTCTATCAATAGACCGGCTAAAGCCCCGAACCATAGAGTACTTATTACCGGGGCTACGGATAGATATGTTTTTAGATCTCGCATTTTAAATCCTCCTTATTGTAATAATTGTAATATAATTGTAATAAATAATATTTATTGTAATACCTAATAGTAATACATATATGATCAGAGATCAGATCGGATATATAGTTAAATAAAAAAAGATCAAATGTATATATAAAAAAAAGCCACTTGCGTTTGGTTTGTACACAGAATCCAGAATTCAAATTGAAATGTACAACGCTTTGATAGATAAGATTTTCCTTTTCTTAAAAGAACAAAATATATATCTTTTTTCCTATTTTATTTTTTCATATACCATAGAATATCATATAATAAAATCAAAAAAAGTTTATTATTATATGATAAAAAAATGATATGAGATCAAAAAAAAAGACGAAATAGAAAGATCGAAATAGCAAGATAATATGTATATCAATGAAGAAAATAAAATAAGTATATAGAAAAGAAGGCAGGAATTCTCTACAATGACATTGTAATCCAATTGAATTGAAATGAAAGGGATGTAGCGCAGCTTGGTAGCGCGTTTGTTTTGGGTACAAAATGTCACGGGTTCAAATCCTGTCATCCCTACCTATCACTTCGCCTCAGAGCCATAACGAGGGTCCATTGAAATCAATAAAAATTGGACATGACATACCTACTCTTTAATTTCTATTTTATATCATATTATATATCATCCTATAGCCCTTCAACATGTTCCTATAGCCCTTCAACATGTATTGTAGTTAAAAAAAAAAATAAAGACTTTTTTTCCTTACAGTCTTTTTTTGTAATTTCGTGGTAAGAAAGCGCTCTTAGTTCAGCTCGGTAGAACGTGGGTCTCCAAAACCCAATGTCG